TCCGGGCTGTACCATCAGAAAGTAGGAAGATTGTAGTGAAAACAAGTGAGTTATAAATTGGATAGCTGGGTGGCGGTCTAGGCCGGTTCCGTTCTATCCACTGAGCAAGCTAGTTCAAGAAAGTAATTGGATCATATGCGCAAGCCCGCTTGAAAACAAAACACAAGTATTGAAAATATAGCTCGAAAGCTCGTGAAAGAGCAGGAGTATTTTAAGCATTTCAAGTAGTAGCATCTCAAGCCAGCATAAAAGGTTTTTCCATCAGGTCAGGGCTTTAGGCAAGCTAGCTAGTCAGTGAGCCAGAGAGGGTAGGAGTCTTCTTCAGACTTTTTTGGGGGGAGTTGCTCTAACCGAAGCCATTGCCTTGTTTGCCTTAATGATGGCCTTTATGATCCTCTTCTTCTTGTCCTCCCAATAAAAAGAAGAAAGAGAGTACAAAGCATCGAAGAACCCCTTATCGAACGGCCGATTCTTGTACAAAAAGAAGTTGTCGAAAGGGGTTGTTACTCGAGGAGCTTTCCTACTAGCAACTGGAAGAGGACTGACCTTGGAGCTAAGCCTTCTTAGAAAAGGCAAGTCAAAGTCCCCGTTCTTACCTATCCAGTATGTGATCCCCCCCATATTCTAAAGTAAAGCTTCGTCTCAGCTTCCTTGAGCTTCTCCCTCTACAGCGCCAATTCTCCCTCTACTGAGACCAGCCTTCCCTTCCTTCAACTGCCTCGAGGGCCTCTCGATCAGACCTAGACGATGCCTCGGAAGCCAAGTCCCCAGCCTATGTGCGCCGGATACTCAACTTCCTGATGAGGTCGGTCATCAGCTTCATGGACTGCGAGCAATAAGAAAGAGTGAGTTGAATCCCTGAAAAAGAAAAAGAGAAGTACTAAGTTGAGGGATAAGAGTACTGACTCTGACGCTGCTTAAGAAGGCTTCTCCAGCAAACAATCCTCTCCCCGCTTTGTCGAGCCTTATTAGCCTGACTTTCATGAATGTGAAATCCAGAATGGTAACTCACAGATAGTTGGAAATAGTTACACCCGCTTTCTCGGCACTAGACTGCAAGCCGGATAGCGCCTGCCGTTCACAGCCTACAAAGAACAAAGAGCTATAGCCCTAATCAATAAGGGGAAGACGGGTAGGAATTCCAGTGGGTAAAGCTGGCACCCCCTCTCACTTAAACTTAAAGGCTTAGGTCCTTTATTAATATTAAATAGGGTTCGAGTCAGCAGGGACAGGTGGAAGGTTTGACGTTAGTTGAAGATCCGGTCCTGGTGCTATGGATCCACTCGACGGAGAGTCACCTATGCTTCACTCGCTTGGGTCCGACTGGTGTATCGCCTTCCATCCGTTATTGGGCCAGCTAGGTCGTACCCGCCTCGCCTCTATTGGGCATTGGAATGAGTGGTTTAGCTTCCCGGATGAAAGGAATGGAGATGAGCCGGGGAAGGGATTGAACAAGGTTAGTTGGCCGGCTCAGGACTTGGAGTTTCATCCATTGGGTCTGACCTTCCGGCCCTACTAATAAAAGGGGGAGAAAGAAAGAGAGAAGGCAATGAAATTGTCCTGGGGAGGAAGGTTTTTTTCCTGGTTCTGCTTCTGAGCCCCCATCGCGGTGAGAGGCAAGCAATTGAATCATTAGTCCTTCCGAGGTTGGATCCGGTTCAGGGCTCACCGGGTTCGAATGGATGCTATTTGCTTCGGTCAGCTGGTTAGCTCCTTCCCGCTTGGAGAGCCGGACATGGAGACGAATAAGGTGGAGCTTAGCGGGTGAAGGGAAGAAATGGAGTTGCTTCAATGGCTTTGCCTCTTCAGTAGTTCCCTCATTAGATCCAGTCATGGGACCTCCTTCCTTGGGTTCCGAGAGCTGGTTGAGATGCCCGGGAGAAAGAAGGAAAGAGAGACCTAGGAATTGGATCATTGCAGGGATGCTTAGCAGCGGAGACAATGAGAGGCTGGATGTAATTCAGTTGTTGCTGATGGGTCAGCATCGGATTTGGGGATAACAGGAGCAGGGGACAAAGAAGATGGGGAGTCGAATGGAGCTTATCGGTTCGAGGGTTCGATCCCAAGCACTAGAGACAAAGATGGAGATTAGCTCGTTATTGGTTCCGTTGAAGACTTCCCACTCCCAAGGTCATTAGCAGATACTGGATGACTCGATGGCGATACCCATCCTTTCGATCGTTTCATGCGGAATGAGAAGTTGTTGGAGAGATACCGGGATAGAGTTCGGAGGTTACCCTAAGGGGAAAGGAACGAGACAGATGTGGGGGACAAAGAGATTGATTCGAAGTTCAGTGCCTTGATCACCAGTAGATGTCTTCTCCCCCAATAAGAGCCCGGATGTTTGCTGTTCCAGGCGAGATGAAAAGGCTCAAGGCGAGCTATTTGATTCACTGCTTCCGGGGAGGTGGGGGGCCATGAGAACAAAGATTTTGGGTTGATAGCCAGTGGATAGAGTAGAAGAGACGATGGGAGATGAGTGCCTTTGCCCTGGCCCTTCACTGCTTGAAGCATTGGAATCGGGTACAGGCCCAGATGGAGCTACGAAGAGAGATGCTCCACCGGGCCTGCCTTATTGGTTATTCAATCAATGGAAACTACTTCGTTCCTGCTTTTGATTCGTATCCGGGGTCCGGATCGAAAGGCTACGATGCACCCGGCTCGCCCGCTCAGCTTCTTTCATTTGTCATTGATGGCTCGGCATCACCACTGCTTGTAGAAGTATTCACAAATTATTGTTCCATGGTTCTGCTTCCGATGCCGCTCCCACTGGAGATTCAGGGAGACCGGGATAGGGATCAGATGCTTGCTCTATCCTTCCCTCATTCGCGGAAACAGGGCAGTGAGACGATGTTGGATCGGGATTCCTTCCATTTGGAAAAGAAGAAAGAGCTGGCCCAGCCTCGTATGGAGCTTCCCCCCCTCCATTCGATGCAGAGGCAGTGGAGACCTTTTGTACACTCTTTTAGGTTCCGTTCCGTCAGGCTCAGCAGGAATGGATGGAATAGAGTACGTACCTTTGCCCGGGATGGGTTATCACAGGACTGGCTTTCCGTACTGATTGGCTTTATTGCCTGGAATGACTTCCGGACTTAGCGCTGGAAACTCCTAGCTCAACTAGCGCTTAGTTTGCCTCTTCTGCGAGGACTGTCTCGACATCATCAATAGCTCCGGTTGGGTTACACTCTGGAAAGAACTAGGAAAGAGATACTGATGATTTGCCAAAGAAGGAGCATCAAGAGAATCACCAAATAGGAAAGGGAGACCCATGAAAGACTACCCATTCGACGAGGATCTTGAATCAGAGAATACACCAATTAGAAGGGAAAGATGGGCATTCGATGAGGAAGATTACCGATTCTACGATACCAACTGCAAACAAGGAGGAAAGCATAGATCCTTATGAAACAACTCCAACATTGGTTGGTTACGCTCAGATCAAGTCTCGTTATCATCCTCGATCAGAAGCAAGTGCTAGCTCATAGCTCAGAGAAGTGGGAACTTGCTCTCATTGCTAACAAAAGAGATCGAATTCATTCCTCCCGGGAACACACGAAACAAAGATATGAACTGGGTAAATAGAAATGGAAAAGAGATGTTTCCAATTCATCAAAATTATAAGCTTTTTCTACATCCATATGATCTACTAAAGTAGATTTGTATTGCCCATATAATGAAAGCAGATCTTGGTCCATGGAGTCCCAAGAAGGTAAGAACTCCAACCTGTCCGATGCTTCTTCGGCCAAATACGATATACAAGTGGGACCTGCACTATGAGCAAGCTGTGCGAAAAACCGCTTCTTTTTTCCTCCCTAATCATTTTGATTGTATTCGCCGTATCATATTTTATCTTAGATTACCTCGTAGTTGATAAGAATATTATCTTAGTAAAAGTAGAATCTCTATTAATAAAAAAATCAATCTACTTCCTTGTGAGTCGTCTCGGATGCGGAGGTCTTGCCTTGGCATTCATTGGTTCTATCTTTGATACGGATCCTCTGGGTTTATTTATGGTGCCTCAGGGGGGTGAGAGAGAAGGAAACCCTTCAAGCTCGGGATCTGGTAATTGGAGGCAATACCTCAACTTATCTTCAGATAAAGAAGGAGATTCCGCCCCCGAGCCATCCACTGGCCAGGGACCTGCAGAAGTACCGGCACAAGAAACTCCTTCGACCCCTCGATCCTTAACAACATCCGATCAGGAGTTGTTAAGAAAGGTTTTACATGGCGATGAGGGGGATTCTTCGGAAGCCGGCCCATCACGAGCCATTCCGGCTGTTCCTCCTGCTGAAGTGGGTGGGGAGGTGCCTCTCACGCCGGCAATTGTGCGTGCTGAACTCGAAAGATTTCTTTCTTTTCAAAGAAAAGCGGCCACCTCATTCGTTGACAGGGTGGCCGGGGATCTCGAGTTAAACTCAGCCTCACCTGCTAAATTAGATGCCATCAAAAGCGGGATGCATCGCATAATATCCGAAAAACTCGAGTGGGAACGTGAGCATCCCGGGGAAAAAAACCCTCGATTTTCCGGGCAAAATTACGCCGCCCAGTTGACTGAAACTTTTGAAAATTGGAAGGACGATTAGCAAAGGGAGGGAAAGGTTGGTTCGAGGACCCGTTGGTCAAAGGAAAGGGGAGCTGCTGTCGGTATTGGAAACGTCTTCAGTTCTTCAATTCAAATATCCCATAAAGTATGGGTTGTAGTTTAGGGGTGCTTCGGATCGGGAGTAATCAAATCAATAGTGATAGGGCAAAAACGGGGGGGAAGGACAAAGGAAAGAGCCATTCAGAATCGTTCGTAACAAGGTTGCTGTAGGGATAACCTACGGGAGGATTGAATCCTTCCTCTTTTTCTTCGCTCTTCCGGAACCGGTTCTTGTGGTAGAGGGCACATAACGAACAGCGTACTTGTCTCGGAAGTGGATCAAGTAGATGAACGTATCATCAACCTACCTAGCCACTCGGTCTTTAGGAGCATCTTTGCGATTATGAAGAGGTGCTCTAAGCTTCTGGGCCCCGAGTCACAGCAAGTCTCTAGTGTGTGTGCTCCTCGGGTGAAGGGCGAATCAGCTACCACGTCCCGGCGATAAGTTGACCCTGCTTTCGCCATCTGAGCTTTCCCCACTGTGGTCTCATAAGGTAGTCAAGGGGCGGAGGAAACCCTTGACTGGATTGAATCCTTCTTTCTTCATGTGGTCTCCAGTTCTTTTGTTCCATACCCTTTGTGAGGAAGATGTCTCCCCGCGTACAGATCTTTTTCTTTATTCTTGCCAAATTTTTCTTTGTTTTCATTCTGTCAAGAGTAGCCTTAGAGCTGGGGTATGTGTTCATGGAAGATCTGAACCATGCTATCAGTCAGTTCTACAACCCTTCATCCGGAGGAATGTATGGGGGACCCAGTTTACCACCGGGACCCTCTGGGGATTCTTCTTTTGTGCCTTTTGCTTCAGCGAGTGGGGACGAAAGGGGCCAGGAGGCCCCACCGGGACTTTCGCACGAAGAAAGGGAAGGCCCGTCGTTCTCTGCTCCGCAACAGCCCGAAGAGGACCTGCGACTGACGATAGAAAACCACTTAAAGTGCAATTTCGAAAAATACTGTCGGCGTAGAAGTGTCCAAGATAAATTTACAAAAATAGATTTTTCTAACATTCACTATCTTGAGCACGAAGTCTTCAATTTCGTTGACTTGAAAAAGAAAAGCGCGGCAGAATTGACAGCCCTCTTACAAAGTTATAAAACAGTGGATGAGTGCAGCGAGATCTTCAGTAGTGTTTTAAGTTTCGAGAATCATCACCACCTATGGATGCATAAGTAGTTTTCCTATTTCTTTCTTTTTTTGCTCTCAGTCTGACCTTCCTTTCTAAACAATAGATAAAGAAATAAGAAAGAGATATGAGGGGGAGTAGGACAAAATTCCTGGGTTTCCTACTTTTCTCAAAAGAGTCGAGTTCGATATGAGGGAAATCGGTCTTGAGGCCGAAAATACGGGGTTTCATACTTTGTCCAGTTTTTGAATGAGCTTCTAGGAAAGGAAGATCAGAGTATGACGAAAATACGGGGTTTCGTACTTTTTCCAAAAGAAAAGAGAAAGATAGGAAAGGAATTTATTTTTATGCCAAAAAGACGTGGTTTTCTCAATTTGTCTCGTTTTGAACTTGCTTCTATGAAAGTGCGGTAGGGCGGTAAACCCCGTCAGTCAGTTCTAGTGGTAAAGCCCTGTGTAATCTTTTGTGTAAGCCAGTGAAGTATAGCATAACTCCTTAGGAGACTTCCAGTTTTTTTACCTGCCAGCTAGTTTCCTGCTTGCCAGTGTGCTAGCAAAGTTTACTGCTGTTCCTTCGAATATCTACTAGCTTTGAAATAAGCTTTCCTACCCTTTTGTAATTCTTGCAAGTGTAAAAGTAAAATGCTTGTTGAATACCCCTTGTGGGAAAAATATTCATTCATAGAGTGCGAGTTTTGTTACATCCCGCCCTCTACCCGTAACTTAAGTGTAAAAAAACAAAATTGGGAGTATCCTTCTCGCCAAGCGAGTTTAGTTTGAGAGCCAACAGAAGAAAGGGCTAAAGCCAGTTCTCGCTGACCCCGGGAGATCTCGTGTACGTTCTCTTCGATGTAGTTTCCTGCCCTTGTTGCTTCTTCTCTTGCTCACGGATGGCTTCTACCGGCTAGCTTCTTTCTTAGCGGTTTACTTCAATTCCTTTTCTCCTCCTGTTTGAAAGAACAGGGGATGGGCTTCCCCCGGACTTGCTTTTGGACTCGCTTGGAACAGAGATTGAGCATAAATCCTTCTTGGCTCGTCTTTGAACTGCCCGGCTGATTCTACCTTCCCTTGTACCCTTGGGTGAGGCTGACCTTCCCTTTGAACCCCCTCCATTGGAAAAGGGACGTCAGCTTCATTCTATTACTTTGAAGCGGCCTCGAAACGATAGGATTCACCTTAGACGGGTCCTTTATTCCACCTCCCGGAAAGAGGGATTTTTCTTTCGTTGAGACTCCTTAGCAAGAGAAAAGGAAGCAAAGCAAGTTTTTCTTTCCCCGTAAGAGGGACCTCACCAGTCCAACCCAACTTGCATTTCAACGTCGGTCCTCGACCCAGGCCTCTACTTCGGGCTCCAACTTCCCTTAATTATAGGGCTTCTTCTTCTATGACTTTAGATACTACGCGGATTAGCAAGACTCTCAGATGAAAAGGAAAAGGAGATCTCAAATGAACTGGCTGACTTCTTTTTGTCCTCAACAGTGCCACTTGCTCTTTACTCAATTGCTTTGGAACGAATTCAATTCAAGCAGATGGATTTAGGGGAGGAAACCTCTTCAGTACTTCCCTTTCTAAAGAAGGGATCAATTCCGCATCTGACGGACGGACCTTAGAAGCACTTACCGCGGATAGAAACTCACTCTCTTCAGCGGAGACAGGACCCACTCTTTTCAACCCAAATTGGAAACAAGCTCCAGCTCCATCTTCTGTTAAGCTTATTGATGGAACTAGGCCTTTTGGTCTTTAGTTTATGGAAAAAAGAGGGGTTCACCCCGAAACCACTGCCCTGGCTTCTCGAACAGGAGGATATTCAACCTCACCTACTTTAGCTTTAGCTCCTAACTACGAGTCGTCCGCTCCCAAAAAGGCTGCCAGAGAGAACGGAAAGACAAGCCAAGAAAATGCGGGTAGAGTCTTTTTTGACTCCACTTTTTCACTTGAAGATGAAATTTAAAAAAGAAAAGTAGAAGCCTTCGGATCATACGTCCAAAGAGGAATTGAGAGGAAAGGTTGCTGAAGTAGAGACGGCGGCTTCAGTAGAGATTGAGACTGCTGGCGGATGATAACCCTCCCTCCTCTTAAAGCATTTCTTTATGCAGCAACTCCTAACCCAGGAATGTACGCCTACACCTCTGAAACAAACTGAGCTTTGCTTTCGATTTCAGGCTTTGCAAGAGCAGCTCTTAGAGCAGGTTGGTTCATCGCAGACCTCTTAGGAGTGTACGGATTAGGTTAGTTCAATCGATGTCTTGCCGAAACCCTCTCAAAGAGAAGAGGTCACTACTTTCTTACGAAACACCAACTTCCTTCCTTACGTATCCACCTATAGCTATAGGGGAATAAGGTCTATCGAACTACTATCGCTCAGTTCCGCGCCGTACCATATCAAATGGATTTGTTAAGCCAAGCACAAAGACGTCGTCAAGGCAGGCCTTACTTATCTTATATAGGATAGGTGGATTCCTATTCCTCTATTTAGTTGCATATGAAAGGAAAAAAGGCGATGAGATGTCCCCTGTAGGAGCTTCAGCTTTACGTTAAATTATTCCTTTTTTTAAGTGTGATCCAAAAGCAAGTGAAGCTGTACTTGTTTTCGTTCGATCGAAAGTCTTTTTCTCAAAGAAGAGGAGGAGGTCCATTTTACCGGCAATCCCAATATAAAATCAAGATCCACGTAAAGTAGCGAATATGCGGTTCCGGAGATCCCTAAAAGTCAATCAAGTAAGGGTCGCAGCTCCAACTCCAAGTAAGCACCTAGTAAGAGAAGGGGTTCGATCTCCACTTTCACAGGCGAGCAAAGAAGAAAGGGTTTTGTTTTCCATAGGCTTTTTTTATTGGTTGGCTTGGAGTTCTTCCTGTAGCTGAGTTGAGTACCCGGAGAGAAAGTCATGGAATGCGCGTAAAAGGCCTGCAAGACTGAACCTAAGAGTCTCCTTTGTAAGAGAAGTAGGGGAAGGGACCCCCCAGTTCGCCATTTGAGTCCAAAAAGACTTGCTTTAAGGAGAAAACGAACTCCTTTTTTTCGGAAAGCTAAGGATAAGGAGAGAATGCCAGTCCCGTTCCTGGTTAGGTATGGGTTTGTTTGTTTCATGCCCAAGGTCATTCTAATGCTTACCAAGGTCATTCGCGTAAACCACCCCAACTTTCACTCTTTCATCCGCTTACGTCTCAGTTGAGGGCGGAATGGTCTCCTCTTTTTTTTCCTTGAAAAAGAGTTCCTCCTCTATCTGAGTTTAGTACTTCCCCCGTTCCCTAGCGAAAAGAGCTGACCTTGCCGCTTCTTAGCCTTTATCTACCTCTTCGGCTGCTTCGCTCCCTCTTTCTTGGGTCAAGTGGCTTCACTCCTCTCAACTTATAGTAGGTCGAGTTACTTTCGCTCTCCCACAGGAAAGAAGTACAACCCAACTGTTAAAACAAGGCTTTTTACCCCGGTTTGAATGCAAAGTGAAGCTCTTTAGCTCCTGTTCTCTCTTTCGGGTGAACCTTACCTAAGAAGAGGATTCCACGTCTAAACAGAGGAATTGATGTAAAGCTTGCGAAAGCAAAGTCGCGATCAGAATCAAGGGGTGTTCGTCTTCTCATGCAGATGCTGGTTCGAATCCAGCTCGTGACAACAAAAAAGCCTTTGATCATAGCAAGCTCGGCGCCTCTCGTTAGACGTATGACTACTCCATTTAGAAGAAAGAGGGATAGGGCAGCTGAAACCCTTTGTCTATTTATCTGGAACCCAGCCCTCTTTTGACTTTACTGCGACCGAGAAAGAAATGTGAGGCCGATCGATGATCACATACCGAACCACTCTACATCTTTATGTAGATGTTCACAGTGCAAGGGCAGACCGCTGCTGGTAGCGGTGGCGCGCTATAGAGAGGAGGGATTTATCTCTCTGACCGATATTCCATACCTTGACTTCCTTGTGAACCTGAACCTTTCGACCTGCCTTTCTAGCCACAATCTTATTTCGCCTGTATTCATTGACAAGGTTGAAGCTTTGCGTGCTCATTCTTTCCCTGTTCGACGAGGGATTCCAAACCTTCTTTCTTTCATCAACTAGAGCGAGAGTCAAGGACAGAAAGACGGAAGCCTCTTGAGACTGTCCCTTCTTAGGGAAGCTCTTTTCCCTTACTTCTATGGGCTTATTTATGATAAAGAGGCGTAATTAACAAAGTGTTGAAGCTTTGCGAAATCAAATTGATGCAGGGTTTGCTCGAGTTCCTATATCAACTCCGGGTTCAAGAGCGAAAGGCTTGGCTTATTCTAAGCAGGGTTTGGTTTGAAGACTAGGATAGGATTTATACCAAAAGTGGGTCAAGCCAAAGTTCCTATTGGCGAGCTTGGCTGTAGCGAAAGGCTTTTTCTCCGGTTTAGATGGACGTCCGAAAGCAGGGGAATCCGAGAGTTGCACAGAATCCGCAGGAAAAGTATATCCATGCAAGGCGGCAGGGGAGGCCTTTTTTCCTTCGATCCCGCCGTTAAAACTCTTGTTACGGGAGTAGCTTCAGCGAAGTAACTTATTTGTTTTCCCGAAGGGATTATTGGTGATGCTGAAGTCCTTGACACTCCTCCTTCTAAGTCGGATCTGAGGGAAGTTCCAGTAAGAGAAGTTCCAAAGTGTAATTCTAAAGGTTCCCTGGTAAGGTAAGTTTCACTCGCTGATAAGACAGACCCGATCGAAAGGGATTCCAAGAGGTAAGTTTCTTCTTTTGGGCTTGAAGTTCGTGAAGTTCCGGAAGTAGAATCCGCGTCAGTTTCACCCCATCGACTAAACGGAGAAGAGATCTCAGTTTATTCCCCAAAAACCCCAGAAGAAAGCTTTGCCCAAGGGCCGTTGAATCGGGAACGGGGTGAAAGTATAGGAATTAGTGGGCGTGTCCTTCTTTCCTGCAATAGCTAGGGGTGAGAAAGATCGAAAGGCCTTAACAACTCCTCTTGAAAAGTGGGATCCTCCTCTTAAGGAAGTTCCAGGGGCGCCTTTTCTGTTTCATTCTCAGAATCCTCAACAGAAGTTTAATCAGAAATAAAATAGAGGAAGAAAGATCTACGCCTGCTGCTCGATAAGGGGAGGAAAGCCCAACTTTTTAAGTTTCTTCCGCTGAAAAGCCGTCTGTCTTTACGGGAGGTTTCATCCTCAAGACAAAGATAATATATCTTAAATTAAGAAAAAGAAAAAAAAGTAGCCTCAGCGAAGTAAAGCATTACTGTTGGTCTTGGGATTGGGAGAGGTAAATCAGTTTCTTCCCGATTTCCTGCAGCCGCAACTAAATAAGTTTCTTCCCCGGAATCCTTTTATTTTGCCTTTGCAGCTAAATAAGTTTCTTCTTTCTTGAGAGCCGTAGCGGACCCCATTCAATCCAAAGTTGCAAAGAAGAGGGGATCTAAGTGAGCTAGCATTCTGGTTTGGTATTTTATTCCCTGGGAAGTGGAATCCCCTGATAAGGGAGGTTAAATGGCTGTCTTGTCGGGTAAGGGAAGCGATCGGAGCAAAACAATCCAAAGGAGAGGACAAAAGGTAAGGGACCAAGCTCAGAGTCAGAGGCGAGGAAAGAAGAAAAGGCGAGCTTGGTTGCCTTGGTTGGCTTGGCTTTCTGTCTTTGGGGAAGATGGAGTTAGATCTCCAGTTGAAAAGGCGAGGAAAGACCATCAACTCTTTGAACTGGCGTGCTCTTATTCGTTATAGGGTTCGTGCTTCCCCGTTTAGAAGTCTCACCCGACGAAAAGTCTCTTCAGAAGAGATGGGCGGAGGATAAGTTTCATCTGAGGTTTCAAAGGAAGGCGAGGTTGGCTTTCAGTTCTTCCTCTAGTAGCTGAAGCTTGATCTTCCTCTGTTTATTTAGGAGTTTATTCCGGGGTTCGAACCCTTAACTTAAATGAAAGGAAACCCAGCTAAAGGCAAGGCGCACAGCTAACTAAGTTTCTTCTTTCGAGACGGATTAAATCTTAAGTTTCAAAGGGGTGAACTACAAGTGAAGGAGGAGCCAAGAGAAAGCGAAAAGATAGCTGTTCGATAGGTTGTTGTTGTTGCCGGTGAAAAGGTAAGTTCCCTGGGCTGGGTTGCCTGGAAGTCGAATCAGCTAAGAGGTCTCTAAAGCCCGTCCAGGGTCAGTCTCTTTTGCAAGGTGAGTTTCACCTGTTCTATAAGGGGAGGTCAATCCCGCCATTCCGGTTTAGACGTCCCCGGGGAGTTGAGAAGTCTCCTCTTTCTCGCTTGGATCTAAAGGCTTTCAGTTCTCTTTCAAAGGCCAGAGAGAACTGAAAGAAGATAAAAAAGCTCTGTTTGCGATCAAGGAAGCGAACCGGAAGTCTCACCCGCAAAGCCAAGGAGTGGAAAAGGAGAAGCTTATAGGACTGCTTTTCTTTCAGCTATTAGTGCCGTTCCGGCTCGAGTCCAGGTAAGTTTATTCTTTCTTTCGCGCCGTAGTTGAGTTCGTGCTAGGGGCCCTTTCTTCCTTCTTTCGAACCGGAGGGGAGTTTCACTTTTTTTTTGCTTTTCTTTCGCAGTGGATTCCCATAAATCTGCTCTCAGGCCAGACTTTCTCGTAGTTCAATCTGAAGTAGAAAAGACGAGCTTATTTGCCGGCTCAAGAGCCCTTTCTTCCTTTGTTACGGAGTGGAATTGAGGGAAGGCCTTGGTTTAAGAGTTGGGGTCCTGTAGGAGCTGAAGCTGCTTTTGCTGTTGAAAAGTTTAATACTAATAGGGAGTTTACATCCGCTGCTGAGAAGGCTCTCAAGTCAGAGAAGAGAGGGAGGCTCCCATCAACACCAACTACAGATTCAGGAGCTGAATCAAGGTCCGTTCCAAGCTCAGTCTTTACAAGGGAGAAGCGGGAGGAAGAAACAAAACGAGAAAGTTCCACGAGAAAGGCAAGGCTAAGCTAAATCTCTCTTTCTTCCCTGGGAAAGTCCCCAACTGAAGTTCCGAAGCTCAAGGCGGGGAACGGAGCAAACTCTGTCTTAAGATAAGATCCGCAAGTCAGTAAGAGAAGAAGTGAGTGGCGAGGCTTCTTTGCCTTTCCTGTAGTAGCTTCAGCTGCCAAAGCTGTATCAACTGAAGCCCCCTTTACTCTTGTTTCCCTCCCCGGTGAACCTGTAGTAGCAAAAGGTGTGGTGTCGGCCTTAGTTGGTCTTCTTACTGTCTCCACGAGAGAGCTAAAGGCAAGTCGCGAAGAGGAGGTAGATCCACTTGACATTCCGCATTCCTCTCCAGGAATAGAGTTCGAAACGAAAGACTGAACATCCCGTTAAAGCATTAAAAAGAGTTGTTCCCGTAGCTGAGTTGAGGGTGAGGGCAAAAGCGGTTCCTGATTAACCCTTTGTTCCTGCAGTGAAAACCGTCTACACTGAAGCTTGACACGGAGTTTCATACGACTTGGCGACAGAAAGGATTCAATCTTCAGTCTCAAAGGCGAGACCCGTTGACAAGTTTTCAGTTTCAAGCTCAAGTTCCCTCAGAAACTAGAGTCAAAGTAGAAAGGCTAGGCGCGAAGTTCTTGAATTTCTTTCCGTCGTTGTTTTCTTTGCCGGTGAACCTTTATCCCCTTTACTTGATAAGGGGCTTACTTTCCTCTCTCCACGAGAGTCTAAGCGGGAAGGAAATCCCTTGTTCGATAAGTCTTTGTTGTCTCGCTTGGAGCGTCAGCCTTGGTTTCACTGTTTTGGCTTTCTTTCTTTTCTGTCTCCACTAGCTTTCCTGACGAACAAAAGCCTTACTCAAATGGGGAGGTTCGGAACCTCGACCCCATAACCTAAGCTGGTAAGCGGGAGAGGGGCGAAGCCGAGGAGGGAGCGAAGGTCAGTGGATTCTTCCTCTAGTTCCAAAGTTGAGGAAATAGTAAAAAAAGAAGAGGAAAAAAAGCAAAGAAAGTGAGTTTCAGAGAGAGAGATAGATAGGGACTTGGTTGGGAAACCGGCTTTTGGGCGGATTCAATGAAAGATGAAGTTCCAAAGGAAACTCCAAGTTTAAGAGTTGGGTTGAAGGCCAAAGCTGTGGGAGCGGAATTTAATTCCTCTTTTGAAGTTTCGGATGAAACGCACCTTTTCAAGCAAGTAAACTAGTTGCTTCGCTTCGCTTAGCCTACTGTGTAGCCTTCATAAGAAGAGATCTAACAAAAATCTTGTTACCGCACTTCAGAGCCGGCTCTCGGAAGAGTTACCCTACCTCGGATAGGTACAAAGGGAAGGCTAGCACCAAAGCGAAAGACCTACTTCAAGGAAAGCCGGAGCAATAAATAGAATTCGTGAAGGAAGTCTGGCATCAAATCAAAGGGCGCTTATCCCGCTAATCGTAGGTCTTGGTAAGTACCTGACTAAGGCTAAGGCTTGTAACTTAACTTCAAGCTGGGGAAGGAAGAACTGATACGCAAAACTAACTGGGAAGCAAAGCACAAAAGGCACTCCTTTCCTTAGGCCTCATCAATCGAGGAAGGAAGCATTCCAATCGTTGAAAAAGCCTTCTTGCTATTGGGCGGGCTTTCATCGTCCTTTGGGATATTTGATTGAATCAGAATTACTGTATCAATGAAAATGTCGTAGTATAGTATAGTTGCAGACAACAAAGTAGCTGTAACGTGGCTGTGCTCATCAAAGTGTAGGCTGCACCGTGCTGAATGAGAAAACAACTCCCATGCTTTCCGTTGGTAAAAAACTACCCACATCTCTAAGAATTGATCTTCCTTCTTTATGAAGGGAAAGTAATAATACAAAAATGGTATTCAAAAAAATGGTTCCTATTCTTAAAAACACTTTCTCGTTGGGTAACGCTTATTTAGAACAACAGCGGAACCGCCGCGGAGATAACACGCCTAATAGAGAGGGTCCGCAGCTCTTTCGCCCCTTGCCCGCGCGGGGGTCCGTACCCCTTGGATTAACAGCAGCGGGTCAGATTCTCAGGGAGAAGGCAGTTCTAGCCAGCCCAAAAACGATGCTACAGCCATCTTCCGCTGGAGTAGGAGTAGGAAGTTCCATATTAGGTATACTCGGCAGCCCGAGTCATTATATACGCCGTGGTAATCCATCTTTTTTGGAAAGAATCTCCCCCGAGCAGAACAGGGGCATCTACGATGCGGTCATACCTGGCTCTCGAATCAAAGATCTACAGTATGAGGGATTGGGCTGGAGGGTACTTAAGGACTTTGTTCCTAGAAAGACCCCTTTCATGTATTCCACTCTTATGAGTATGTATCCTTTTCTTTTTATTGGTATTCTTCTTTGGTGGGCCCGCCTTCCTTTTGATATCCAAAACCAAATCCTCGATAGTATTATACAGCTGTTTCCGACACCGCCCCTAGAGATAGAGAGTAAGGCGTTATGTCACGGGTCCGAAGATCTTTTCTTCGATGCAGAAGAGGTCTTTACGGAGGAAAAAAATGGAGAAATAAGGATGCGAGCCTTTGTAGTCGTATTTACTTCCTTTATCTGTCTTGCATTTGCCAGCCCCGAGCTTGCTTCAATTGCATATAAAACCCTATTAGAATCATCATAGGAGGAAGGGCAGTGGAAGTCACTTAGGAAGGTCTTAGTCAGAGGTGGAACGAAGTGAATAAGGTGTTCTCTAAGTGAGGAGACAGGAGCTACAGCTTAGAGAACGGGGTCCCTAGGCCGGACAGAGGTCTAGGGGAAGTCAGGAAAGATGGCTTTCATTAATCAATAAAAACAACACTTCCCCGGATGTAGTCGCTTAGTCTCTGTCGCGCGACGAACCGGGTGAACAAAGTCACGATCAGAAAGGTTGAAATCCAGACTGGATCTTGGAAGCGCTGGTTCGAGCCCAGCTCGTGACAAGCTTCAAAGGAAAATGTTTAAGTCTTCCAATCGGGACATCTCATTCCATTTCAAAAAGTCTTCGCAAGTAAGGGCATGGGGTTCCAGTTCGGGAACCAGTCCCGAGCGGCTTTGTTGTATCGAGTGAATGCGCTTTCCTCTTGTATAACCATTCCTGTAGCCCTCCGTATGTCCGTTTGGAAGTCCAGTCCCTAATCTGTATTGAACCCCTATTCCGTAAAGAAAGTATGTGGCTATGTCTGATGCTCTCGCTTTCGTCCTAGCTTTCTCGATCTTCTTCTCCTAGCTAGCTGTCTAATCGACTGGCTAAGGTCCCATTTTTCCTTCATTGCCATTGAAATCGTGTAAAAAAGGCATAATCGAAGTCCAGGGCCCTATGCTTTAGTCGTAGCAGGGAAAACCTATCGCCTAGCTGTCCGGTCTCTTTGGAAGTGCTGGAAGTCATATCTCGAGTGAAGTGCCCCAAGTCCATAAGTGGAGCTCAGGTATCGGTAGCATTCACAGCTGAGTCAACAAGACTTTTGTTTTCTCTTCTTCAGAAAAAGGAGTAGGTTCCGAGCTCTCCTCTTCAAGAAGGCGGGCAGGCGAGGAGTATGAGTTACAGTTAAATGAGTGGAACGGAAAAGGGAAGTTGTTTCAAACTCTCCCTTGTTAGCTCGAGTCGAAGATAAGGTGCAAAGGTTGACTCTTATTCATCAAGTGAAAAGATTGGCTTGACCCGCCCGAAAGTGGTTTACATGGTTATGAGGTAATATGTAATATTCTGGTGAGACATAGTAGTAGAAAGTCTCCTTACTGGTTGACTGCAAGAAGTTCAGCAGAAACCCTCCTCGTTGAGGATCGACGGAGTTGATCTAGGATAGCTTGCCTCGCCTAACAAAATCATACTTGAGAGAAAGGAAGTGCTTGTTTCCGGGCAGGAATAAGAGCAGGCGGTAAGTGAGGCAATTCCTTCCGGTAGTGGATGCTGGTGAATAAGAGTCAAATCTATCTTTTCGAAAGCGAGATAGAGAGCCAGCAATAGAGGCAAAGACAAAGTTGAATCTGATGAATCAAAACTAGTTTCCCTAATTTAACGGGTATACCTATAAGCACCAGTTTCAAAGCCATAAGCAGATTCACTCGCAGCATAGGCGTTTTACCGAGATTCAGAACAATTGCACTTTATCAAGTTGATCGAGCAGGAGCAGCGATTCGAGCAGCAGTTTTATACCCTGCTGCGACTTAGGCGGAGGCACTACCAGCAGCTTCATATTCAGATCCCTAGCTAGCAGGGGCAGCTTACCTGCGCTCGGTTCCATATCCCAATGTGGGCCACCCATTCTTGAAAGATAAAGATACAGATCCTCAATGGGTGGATGCAGCAAAACTTTCAGTAGGAGTTCGAGCAGATTCACCAGCATAGATAGCACCTCGCCCAGCTAGAGGAAAGCGTATTATTCTCGATATGGTCTTCTTTTCCTCTCACGGTGGACTAGCTATTACCGAGTCCGGGTACCGGTAGGTACCACCAGGCGGGCTACAAGGGATAGGCCCACACCTATCAACTAGATTAATGGCGATCCTTTCTATACATTTATTATCTTAATATAATATATAACGTAATCAACTGGTAAGGAAGAGCCTTTGAGCCCGTTCCGAACCCTAAATATCTACTTGATATATTCTTATTTTATTTCGTTCCTGTAGAAGTTCCGATCGAGTTGCGCAGAGCTACCTATTCTTCTATTCAGCGAGACCCGCGAGAAGATCTGATTCGGCGAGGATCGCCCATTCATCTTCAACTGCTTCTTCCCGAGGAGATGAAAGCGAAACCGATTCAATTCTGATGATGCCTCGGGCGGTTAACCAACCCTTTCTTTGACTCAGTTCCCGGCACCGGGGAGATCCTCATTCAACTAGCTATGTTATAAGAAAGCGATCCATGCAAGAAAAGAAGATGTTGGCCCAGGGAACTGGTTCAAGCGAAGGAATTGCTACTAACACGGACAGTTGAGCCATAGAAGTTCCACTCCGTAATGGGGTTCATTGTGCCAGCTAAGGAAGAAGAGTCATTACCAACCTACGATACAAAAGTCGTGTCTTCCAGTCCAGAGTGGGGATTCGAGCAATGGGACAGGTTCACCCAAGAAAGTTGATATTCTATATCTCATGGGCGGGATGCCAAAAGTAAAATCTCAGGGGACGAGGAAATATGAAAACGAGATGCACAAAAAAAAACAAGTCTAATGATTGAAAAGCAAGAACTTGATGAGAACACGATCAAATGCTTTATCCCGGATAAGGAGAAGAAGGTCCGTTGACCAATGCCTGAGGTACCCCGCTATCAACTTGGCATAATCAGTAGCTAGCTGATTCAAGACCAGAACTAATTACTCGCTGGTCGGCTCATCAAGTTCGCCATGAATTGCGTATAGAGAAGCTGATAGATAAGTTGTTTTGAGAAGGTTCACGAAGACACGGATTGGGCTGAGAGAAGGTTGTGGAGCTATGGTCAGCGCAGTTGAGAGAAATATGGTCTAAGCCCAACGACGAAGAAAGAGTTTCAATTCTTTCTTAGATTAGAAAAGGCAGAGCGAAGAGGCTCCTTCCACGGGATGATCCTTTCACTACAGATATAAAATGAGATCTTGGATTGGAAAAGAGCTTGTTTCTATTCATTAGCTGCGAGCTAGGGTAATATGGAAGATTAGAACGGCAGCAAGGACAGGCGAGAATGGCATTCATTACCGTTTCAAGAAAGCCGAAGGGGAGTCAAGCGGCGGGTCAACGAAGAAGATCCGTCCTCCTAAAAGAGAAGTGTTCAAGTTGTTTCCTCGGCGGGAAGCTGATCAGCCAATCGATCAAAGATCTAAAGAGTGATAGGCGTAGGTCTTCCGCAGTCCAAGCTAGGCTCCTTCGAAGTGGTGCGCAAATCAATAAAGAAGAGAGATCCACTTTATAGAAAGGAGAAAGCCGCACTCAATAGAAAAAGCAAGGATCAACCGGCCAGAATAAATAAGTCCGTGTTCATCTGTCGGTATCAGTCTTCCTGTGTCTTTAGGCGAGAAAGAGTAGCAAAGATAAGTTTCGGAAAGCTTAAGATCGATCTATTTATTCAGGTAATGGGGTAGGCAGGGCGGAATCCGAGGATAAGAGATAGATCTTGTTTGTAGTATGTTTCACTTTATCACCTAAACAGATAGAGTAAGCAGGCGAGCAGCCCTTATAGCAATAGGCAACGAGTAATACACCTAAGTCTCCGTAGGGGAAGCTCATTCAAAGGAGAAAAGAAAGGAAAAGGAGGGCAACGAAGCTAAGCAAGGCAGGGCGAAGCGAAGAGAAACCCCTACCCCTATCAATATACGGATTAGTTTCCGTGGGTCATAACCCGCAAGCCAAGGAGAATTGATCATCAAATAGATAGGGGCCAGGTCCAATGGATAGGCCAGCTTTGTAGGAATCAAGAATATGAAGTGGAGGTAGTTCGCCAGGTTGGGATATCCACCAGGAGAGTCGGGATATCCAGTAACTCGCCAATCAGTAGTTACAATTGGGACGGGCTTAGTTTGATACTCAGTGCCCCTCCCCTTAATTCCTCAGTCTCGGTCTGTAGTTCAAGGACGTGCGGGCAAAGAAGCAAAGGAAAAAAGCATTGATTGGTACAAATAGAAGCGAGCATACCTATACCTATTATGAATTTTTAGACTGGCTCACTAGCCGGAGATTGGAGTATTGAATCGGGGGTTGGAGACTGAAAACATAGGTCTTCGCCTTCCCTTCCCCGCGAGAAAGGTTGAAAAGGAATTCTCACAATTACGTATTTCCCGTTCTGTAGAAATGGATTTAGGTGGATCCCTATTAATCATATAGAAGAGTTGGGATTCTAATCATCGCTTCTTGCGCCTTCGCCTTCGCTTCAAAAGCCGATTACATACTTCTTACCTGCAATTCGAGACTGAGCTAATGCCGATGCCTTGCTTCCTGAAAAAGAACTCGGATCTCTTCCTCTTTGACAACCAGAAGGGGAGACTCAAGATCCAACTCCAGCAACTATGGACGCTGGCGGGCTTGCTACTACTGCTATTTCAAACCTATGAAGACTTGGAAATAAAAATCGGGGCACATCCTCACTTCAGGGGAAGACGAATCAAGAGTTAGAGAATCAGCCAATGCAAAGGAAAAGAAAAAATCTCCTACAACTACTTCTTTCCTTGGCGCAGAAGCAGTTGTTAATTCACCTGTTGAGAAAGAAGCTGCTGCAAAGTAAGTTGTTACTGTTCTTAGAAATGGGAATGCAGAACCGGAACCTACAGAGAAACTAGGAGTTTTTTCGTCCCAGTATTCGCCCAAAAGGGGGTTGAATCCTCAATGGATAATGCTTACTTTGCCGGGTATGAACCGGCATCTGCTGCTGAAGATAAAGCTGAAAGTATTGACTTCATAATAAGAGTTACGGGCGAATCGGGAATATCCTATCCAAAAGGGGGCGGTTTCGCCATAAATCCTAATTCATATAGGGTAAGCAGACCCACATCCGGATCCGGAATCAAAAGTGAAAGCTGAAGAGGAAGGGACGGTTTCCCTTGTTGTTAGTTAATTCTGTTATTCAAGAATAAGCTGCACATGAAGGCACAGAGGAAGGGGTTGACGTAACTTTCACTTTTCAAAGCAATGAAAGCAACTTAGCCCTTATTGACGAAGGGCAAGAATCCACAGTTACAGTAGTTGTTAATTCACTTTTTCAACTTTCATTTCGTAATTTACTTGAATCAGCCTCAGTGCCAAAATCTCCTAATGAAATGGGGCCTAATCCCCTAAGTCTAAATGGGGCGGAGTCGGAATAAGAAGATTTACTCATAATGGGGCTAGCGGGTTAGGAAGACCAAAAAAGGGGAATAATCCTTAGTTGCGGAATCGGGTAAAGCTTCTACTATCTTTTCCTTTTCACTTCCTTTGCTTCTTCTCCCTCTTCGTCTGTAACTTCGCCTTCAAGCCTTGAGGCTGATGAAAGCCATTCTGGTTCTGCTGTAACAACAAGAAAATCTAACTTCAACCCCTGAATCTTCCTATTTTGATTCTTCTGATTCCTCTTCCGCTGCAGCGGATTCACTAACAACTTACTTTCCTTTAGCAAGAGATTCAGTAATAACTTACTTTGCCACTTATTCCTACCCTGCTAGCCAGCCCGATTCTGGTTCCTACCCTTTTTGTTGACCCGATTCGGTACTCTTCTTCTGAAAGGGAGTAAGAAAGTGAGTCTTCGAACACTCTACTTACAGTAGCAGAACCTGTAACAAGAGTAACAACAAGTTCCTCTGTACTATCTGCTTTAGCTGATTCTGCCCCTTAAAGAAGGGAGGAGTTTAGAAAAGGAGGCATTTCTTCTTCTCTTACTTGATTCTATCCTGGTTCCCATCGTCCCTAAGCCTATTCTAAGGCTAAGGCAGCTTCTTCCTAACTTCCTAACCCGCTTTCAGCTTCATCTGATTTTTCCGTAGCAGAAGATGAAGGAGCCGATGACCCTTCCCTTTTTTACTTCCCTGAGACTCTTGAGTTGAGCTTACACAGGTCTTACGTACTATACTAGATGGAATGCCGATTCAACCCCTCTTTCTTCCCTTGAGGCTTCTTCTTACAAAACTGAATCTTCTTTCCGGAACAAGAAGCCCTTTTTCTTACTTAGGAGATTCTGCCACAAAGAAGTAGGATTTCCTCACTCCTAACTTTGCTGCTTTAACTTATTATGCCAATGGAGCAGCAGGAGCAACTTAGGATTACTTTACTTCCTTTGGAACTGATTCTGCTGGTTCCGGGTATGGAGATAATGGTTATTCCCCTGAGGCAAGTGAGGAAAGAACTCCAACTCCTAGCAAGGGAAGGAAACTAGTAGGACTTTCAGCAAAAGAGGATTCTGCCCCATTTTGAGTTTAATAAGTCATGTGCCGATTCTTCCCCGGCCCCATTTTGAGTATGAGTAAACTCGGCCCGTAACTCTTCAGATGGAGATTCCGCCCCAAGGGAAAAGATAGTAGATTCTAAGTTCATTATACTTCTTTTTTGGTTGAAACTCTTGCCCCGTAAAAGAGCTTAGAGCAGAGCTTAGCAACTTGCACAAAGGATTCTTCCCCTGCATCTGTGACTGCCTTTGCAGCGGATTCTGCTGATTCTGGATGTGAATTACTTGATTCCGCAGTAGCAGCTTCTTCTTCCTGCGGGTTCAGGAGCTTAGGCCCAAGCGGTAGTAGTTTCCTACTTGGAGTTGGCACACGTAGGCCCGGCACCTCCGGTTGGTTGGCGCATTCGGTAAAGCATTCTGCTAGCTGGCGCATAGCAAACAAGAAAGCTAAAAGCCAGCAGTAAGGTCCGGAGCAGGAGCATTAGGATAGGCGATGGCCGCTGCATAGGTGATAGTGGCTTCGGGGAGGCATTCCTGCGCTAGGAGCAAGAAAATGGATTCGTGAGTGGCTTTGTCTTTCGTGAGCGTAGGCGTAGGCAGTAAAGGAGCACGTATGCGCAGGTGCCGGAGTGAAAGCCAGGTGCTAGCTAGGTGCGCTCGAATCCCTTGAGTCCGCATTCCGGTGAGCAGGATAGGATCCGGAGGCGTAGGAGTTCAATTAAGAGAAAATGCTAGCGAGCACGAATCCTTTCTTTGTTTAGTCACGAATGCCCTTGCTTCTTTGCCTTAATAGCGAATCCCTTCTTTCTTTGAATTACTCTCCCGTAGAAAGCTCTGTTTGCTGAATTACCTACTCAAAAGGACTCTCTTCCGTTGGGCGAGCTCACCAAAGTCCCTGCTTGCTTCAATGCCTACTCACAACACCTAGTACCTTACCTTATCAGTAGAGTTCCTTGCAGACCTCTTACTTATGCCTTGCCGGGTTCAAATAGTGTTTCGGAAGTAAGGCCACTATGCAGGCTCAAAGAAAGCATCATTCACTCGGTAAGGCGACTGGCTTCATCAACAAGAAGCTCATTCCAGGCAAGCGGTAAGGCCACCTCCTGTTGGGAAAGAGACTGACTTTCAAAGGCCAGAAGCGCCCCTTGTTTCAAAGAGAGGAGGACGGGTTAGTCACATTTCATTTGATGGTCAGAGGCGAATTGAAAGCTAAGCAGTGGTAATTCTAAAGATTCCCCAGGGGAAAAATAGAGATGTCTCCTAAGTTACCCGTAATATGTGGAAGTATCGACGTAATTTCATAGAGTCATTCGGTCTGAATGCTACATGAAGAACATAAGCCAGATGAAGGAACGGGAAGACCTAGGATGTAGAAGATCATAACATGAGCGATTCGGCAGATTTGGATTCCTATATATCCACTCATGTGGTACTTCATTATACGATGTATATATAAATTCTACGATATATATAAGATCCATCTGTCTAGATATCATCATCTACATCCAGAAAGCCGTATGCTTTGGAAGAAGCTTGTACAGTTTGGGAAGAGGTTTTGATTGATCAAAAAGAAGAATCTACTTCAACCGATATGCCCTTAGGCACGGCCATACATAACATAGAAAGAACACTTGGAAAGGGTGGACAATTAGCTAGAGCAGCAGGTGCTGTAGCGAAACTGATTGCAAAAAGAGGTTAGTTAAATCATTAGAGAAGTGCATTCGAGAAGGAAAGATTGCATCGCTTTGACCAGACAAAGCAACCTCGAATCTCTCAATCAGAAGCCGTGCCCCATGGGTAGTCCAATTCCATCCGCTGTCTCCCTCTCGCTACCATGTTGATAAAGAAAATTCGTATTTGATAAAATTGTAAACAGAGGATCTTGTACAGTGTGGTGGCACCATCTATCCATGAGGAAGAGGTGTACATCGTTTAACAGTAGACTAGCTCCATGGTATGGTCAGTCACTCATGAATTCCTTCTCGAATCACTACTGGAATATAGCTTATAGAAAGAACAGCTTGAAGCAAGTGGCAATGCGTCAAGGGCATTTCTTTCCCAATGGCAGTGGGAAAGCCTACTTGAGTAGTGCGTTGGATCTACGCTTGGGCAGCTTCATCGAGACGAGCTCTTTCCTTAGAATGAGATATTCTCCCACATCCGATTCTGGTCCATCTACTTCTTCTTCTATTGATTTATCTGCTATATGCTTAACACAGGGAAGTCTGACTCCATCAATTCCTTTTCACTGGGAACAACTTCTGGTTTCTTAGTTCAAGCTGAATCCAATACCTGTAGTGCCTCACTTTCCTGAAAGCGGGAAGCACCGCATTCTTCTTATTCGTATAATAAGAAGAATGCGAAGAGGGGATTCGAGAACAGTAATCAGAGTCACTGCTGATTTTCTAGCTGCCAAACTACTATTCCTCGTCAATTTCATTGCCTTAATGGCATCAGTCTTATCCCTTTCTTCTTCACTTGCACAACCCAGTTTGCTAACAAGGGAGAGCGGGTCTTAGGGTGTAACATTGATTTGCGTCTTAGGTTTCGCCCTTCGAGTTGCATATATTAGATTCAATCGCGTTTTAGGTTGTTGATCTCTCGGGACTTTACCAAAGGATGTTGATAGAGGACTCTTTTTGATAATAAGGATACCGGGCGATTTGCCTTTTTGAGGAAGAAAAGGCTCTTTGTAATAAGCGCTGAATAACCATATCCGCTGCTGTGAAAGTCTCCGGTCTTTCAGTAAGCGCTCTTAGGCTAATAACCGTTGTTCTAGAATCTAGTTAGTTTTATTTTCACTAATCCGGGTTGTTCACGAGTGTCCTCTTTCATAAGAGCAAGGGCTTTCGACGAAGGGCGTCGTTTTTAAGTCATTGATAGACCTCTCCTACTATACAGAAATAGAATCCGATTATGTGCATTTTGCTGGGCTTAGCCCTAGATAACCTCCCTACCCTACTTCAGGATTCCTCCCCTTTTATCGAGACTTTCTTTGTGGGGACCCGGACCATCATTCTTTGAAAGAGTCATATACTTCCTTCTCTGAAGGATCAACATAGCTAAATCATTCGAAGTCTTTTCACATAATAAGCTATTCTCCTTTCTTGTTGAGAATGCTTTCGTCCATAGGCTTTGAGAAATTCCTTACTTCTGGCCCGGATAAGGTTTTGAAAATAGCTGATAATTTCCTTTTCACTATACTGATAAGAACTTAAGAAAGCAAAGGCTATCCTTGTTTGGATTGAAGAAATGAGTTCCCGAAGGAAGGAAAACCTTAGTTCCCCTCTTCTTAGCCATTTTCGCAGTTAAAAGTTGGAAAGTCAGCTTCTTCCTCTATCGTTTTAGGGGAGCTCGGGTCTCAAGGACCCCGTTCCTTACTATTGAAGCAACAAATCCTAAGATAAAAATCTTTCGAGGCTCAATCGTAGAAGCGTGAAATGCACCTGATCAGGCAATAGGTATGCCTATAACTGAAAGGTTAGCAGACATCGTATATCTGTTTAGTTCAGAGGACCACTCGTTACGCTTCTGTCGCTGCGTTGGGAGACACTGACTCATCGTGTGAAGGACAAGACACCAACCAAAGAGACCGGCTGAGAGCCAACTCTAATGCCTTATTATTATGCCATGGGGCCCTTCTTTCCGATACTTGCCACTCTGAAGCTGCTTGCCACTCCGAAGTTGATAATCTAGCTTTCTGCTGAGTTGATGTGAAGTGATCAGACCTGGACGACTAAAGAAAGCCGGTTGAATAGAGCACTAACAAGGCTGAATTTACCGATTTCTGGGAAAACATCGTCTGTCTGTTTGCCCAGGGAGCAACAAGACAGGTCACGGGTCAAGCACTCTAAGGGTCAATTTACGAGTCCATGTCCTCGGCCCCGCCATTCCCATCTACACCCAGAAAAAGAGCAATTGATGGCCATCATAAGATAAGCATTTTTTGAAGTTGACACCAAAACATAACCCAAGGGTTCGCCCGATAAGGCATAGGAGGAAGTTTCATCGAGGTAAATTTGCACTGTTTAAGTATGTGGGGACTCTATGCATTTATAACAGAAGATAGCATTGATCCGAGATTGTGGAACAAGGCTTTTCAAGCGTTAAGTAGATTACAATTCCAAATACGAAGATAAAGAAGCGCCGCTTTAACGCACAGCGCTAGAGGCAAGGGTCGCGCAAAAGAAAAGGCCTTTGTTTGGGGAAGGTTGAGATATTTTTTAGATAAAAGATACTCATGCCCAGTCCCATTAGCTATAAAGTTTCTGATCATAAAGTCAAGTTAGTGCTGAGCATAGATAGGTATGCGAGCCAAAGAGAAAGAGGAACTACCCCGGTCTTGAGGGGACTTTCTAGACCAAATGAGGCGTCAGATGAAGGATTCGCCGAAAAAAGAACTACAGAGACAAGGGAATATTTCACAGAGGCTTTCGACCCCGTTGTTCAGACGTCGACAAACCAAGAGATCCTGTCTCTCACGAGGAGCCGTAAACAAATCTACCGTTTCAGACGTACCCAAGGGCTTGGCTTGCCCGAAGGAGCCGCTTCTTATACTTTTACTGTAGCTGAGCACTCAACAAGGGAAGGGGGATAGCACCGAGCAACTGGCAAAGTGAGTTAGTTGTTTGATTCCAGGTTCCAGGGTAGGATACATACAAAGAAGGTGAGCTCTCTTAGGTTTTCCTATAAAGAAAGATAGGAACCCCTAGAGATGAGCAAGGATTTGGTTGACTCATTCGGCTTCTTTGGCTTGTAACGGCACCGAAACTTGCTTAGCTTCGGTCTTGTTAGGGCTTCTAGGGCTGCTGGCGCTGGCTGCCTAAGATCGTACCCATCTATCGCTAAGCACCCGAATGACTTGTTCCGCTTCTCTCCGAAAAAGAAAAGCAAAAGCAAGCGGAGGGATCTATTGGAGAGGGTTTACTCATGAGCTCTCTTTCCGCTCGGTTCGCAGAGAAAGAATTCCTGTATCTATGTTCGAAGAGAATGAAACGAACAGTAAAGAGCGTTTACCAATAGTCTTTGTTGATCTTTGTCATGTCACCCGGGAAGCTAAGCTTAGTTCATCAGTTCAGTGGAGTGGAAAGCTCGGCTTAGTGATGCACCAACCAAGGTAAAGGATTGGTGTAACTAACGGCTCACCGATAGGCGAACCATAGTAGGACTACTTAATGTGAGACTGTGAACTACGACATGTCAGACTGAACTACATGAATTGGTAGCCGACACTGAACGTTCCCCTTGACTATGTTCTTTCTCCCTACGAGAGAGAACATATGGTACCTGAACTACTAGCTTTAAGGGGAACATATGCTACTCTTACTATGCTTATCGGGTCACTACTAGTTATTCCATCTACCTCCGACCAATCCTAAACCCCCTTTGGCTGGCTAACCAATTAACCGAAAGCAAAACTAGCTCACTGGGAAGGGGAGGCATAGCTAATGAGGAAGACGGAACTACTATTGTTGGATTTTCACCGGTTCAATCACTCCATTCAATGAATGGGAGGACCTTCTTCCTGAAACTAAGGATTAAAGGGCTACGATCAGACATGTTCCCACTCAGAGAATTAGACGATCAGCCAACTAGTCGTAGATCTGAAACTGGGGTGGGATTACTTAAAGGCTTAGTCCGCATTTCACTTCGTCATTCCACGAATCGATGGGCTTAAGCACCTGAATGCGAGGGAATTGAAGGGAAAAGATCGCCTACTAGCTCAATGCCACTCTAGAAAAGAACTGACTCGCGAACCAACTCAACTCACTTGCATCAGGAGAAATACTGCTGTTATCTACTTCGGAAAACCCCCCAAAAAAATGGAATTTCGCTTTTCATTTTCTTTGCAGTGATCGGTAGAGATGCGATCATTCGTTTTCGTTTGTGACGAAGAAGGCGGAAAACTTCTTCAGCCTTCTTCGTCGTCTTACCACTGGAATGTCTTCGATCGTAGCCTCATTCCTGATCTCCTCGTTAAGCTTTTCTTCTCTCTCAGGGTTCTCTTTCTTTGATTTTCTCTGCTTTTGAAATGGATTGCTTTCTTTTTTGATCTTCCCGATGGGCGGGACCTAGTCCGTTGATGGCCTGAAAGAAGTGCATTTAAAGCAAAAAATTCTTTTCTTTGATCGGGGTTCTCATAGATCTTCTTCAGTGCCCTCTCACTTAATGCTAACCGAGCAATAGCGCTCATCAGTTTCTTTTTCCCTTCTTTAATAGATCTAGGGTTAGCCAAGAAAGCCTTATCGCGCAAAGGCAAAGGCATAGAGCTCAAACACAGGCTTAGTAACAGATTCAAAGAGTGTAGTTAGCGTTCCTCGCTCCGGTGCTTCGGCTTAGTCGCCATCTCCATCTACCTTTTCTTTATGCTTAGGTTACTTAGTTCCCTTCTCTATGGTTTAAGAAGAGCTCATAAAAGGAGTTGGTGTTAAAGACCGATAAGAATTCATTGGAACTAGTAGCGAACCTTTACACACAAGAAAGAGTGTAGTTTTGAGTTCAGCCTATGGTCTCCCTCCTAAAGAAGGATATCCTTTTATTCCCCGCGGGAGTGCTAAGTGAATCAGGGACTTGCCCTGGATATGAGTGAAACGAAGGCACAGGCCACTGTTCTTTATCAATTTCTTTGTTTTATGACTCCTGAGATCCTACGTTGATTGTCTTCAAGTGAAAAAAAATGCATTATAAAAGCTTCTGCTTAAACTTAGAGAAGGGGAATTGGTGATCCGCCTATCTATAAACTATGCTTTCTTATTTTGAGTACCTAAAGACAAATGAACGAAGGAAGTGTCCTTTTTGTAAGGGACACGAGTGAACGGATTCAAGGTCGAGTTTCGCTCAGCGTGAAATAGCATCTATATAGAATAGAAGTTCCACATCGTTGTGACTCCTCGACAACTTTTCTAAATAAATTATGCCTTTTAAAATCCCCTAACAGAGGTTTTGATATCTTTGGGATTAGGGACGAAAGGAGGATTGTTGAGAAGCGGTTCTTTTTTTTTTAATTGAGAGGTCTGGGCTACTCAGAATGTACCACGCAACCCTGCTTGGTTTGCAGAGACGAAAGGGAAGAGATCCGGTCTAGCCTAGCGCTTAAGTCAGAGTCTTGGAGACTTCCCTGCGAAAACAAGGGCATCCCTTAGTATCCCCGGCCAGTAGCAAGACCCTACGATAGGCTGCTCACGCTCATCTGATTTTGAATTCCACCTTTCGTTCATTCTCCTAGAAAGACAAAGTCATTCAATAGCTATTGAATACAGGATTTTTTTCTTTTTCGATCCGGGGGAAGTTCTCGCTCCTTCACCTCGTAAACTCGGCTTCGCTCCTCGCTTTTGTTCAATTATAATAAAAAGAAAGAATTCGATGTTTCTGTATAAGTGGTTTCCATATAGGAGGTGGTAGCAGTATGTATATGTTAGTTCCGTAGCCGGAGAGTGTAGCTAGGCTTGCTTCGCCGATCGATTTATAACGGAGCCCTCCCTCGGCTAATATGTAATGGGGAGGACACAATAGAGTTTTGACTGAAAGGTGAGGCTCGGAACAAGTGAGACTGACAGACAAGGTACGAAGTCGACTCTGCTAAGGAGAGACAAGCTTAGAGTCCGTACGAAGAGCATAGAGAACATAGTTATCATATGCATTTCTCGCTTTCGAGGCTATCGGCTATCGAAGAAAACCCGATGACGACGAGAGAAAAGTGCGGTTACCTTACTCTTACGTAAGCTCAGTCAGGTTGGTTAGTCTTTCTACACGTCATTCATTTCGTGGGTGAGTGGGTGATCATACATACTTGCTCATGGTGGTGGGTGGGTACTTGTATTGATGATCCCCTATCTCTAAAGGGGAGAGTCGGTTGCCACGGATCACATTTGAAAGGAAAAACATATGTATAAGCACCTGACAAACGGATTCTTATGCCTGCCAAGTTTACCGCGCAAGGCTACGAGAAGACTGAGGAAGAATTGAAACAACTAATGGCGTTTTCGAAACCCTATAAAGAAAGTGAGCTAGACGAGACTGATTGATAATAATAATAAAAGAAAGTGGTTTCATTTATCTCTCGTATCGGCGCGTTGTTCTTCACGGCTTGGAATAGTAGAATAAAGAGTGTTGGCGCAAGGCCATAAGTAGTTACGGTTTCACAGGGCGTGGATCAAGGTAGCTGCCATCCAGAAGTTCCCCGGTTTATGAGATATGAACTCATCAACGAAAAGAAATCCTGAAATTACATAGATAATAATAGAAATCGTTCAGTACGCTAATCTTGCCGTAAGTACTGGTTCCATTTTAGATTGAGAAAGCGGCGGGCCCAGTGAGCTCTCCAATAGTGCACCAAAACGGGGCCGGAGAGAGGGTAAACCTTAGATCGGCTAAGATCGAATTGAACTTTCTTTGATTGAGCGACTCCTGCCCTAGCTATATGCTTAACACATGCAAGTCGATCTGTTCGCCCTAAGAAATAGGCTTAAGTCATCGGTTCAAATCCGATATAGGGCTTTTTTCTTTTCGGTATGCCGCTCCGCGAGCAAGGAGTGCCACGCACGAGCGGAGCGAAAACAAAGCAAGGGAATTCTTCGTTGGGGGAAATCCTTTGATTGCGTATTGAATATAGATCCATGTCTTTTTTGTTCCACTAGCTAGGACCAAATTCTCACATGTCCGTTTCGTTATTACAACCTTATTTTTTGATGTCAAAGACCAGAAGCTATGCGCAAATTCTCATTGGATCTCGGTTGTTCTTAACAGCGATGGCTATTCATTTAAGTCTTCGGGTAGCACCACTAGATCTTCAACAAGGTGGAAATTCTCGTATTTTGTATGTACATGTTCCTGCGGCTCGGATGAGTATTCTTGTTTATATCGCTACGGCTATAAACACTTTCTTGTTCCTATTAACAAAACATCCTCTTTTTCTTCGCTCTTCCGGAACCGGTACAGAAATTGGTGTTTTTTTTACGTTCTTTACCTTAGTTACTGGGGGGTTTCGGGGAAGACCTATGTGGGGCACCTTTTGGGTGTGGGATGCTCGTTTAACCTCTGTATTCATCTCGTTCCTTATTTACCTGGGTGCACTGCGTTTTCAAAAGCTTCCTGTCGAACCGGCTTCTATTTCAATCCGTGCTGGACCGATCGATATACCAATAATCAAGTCTTCAGTCAACTGGTGGAATACATCGCATCAACCTGGGAGCATTAGCCGATCTGGTACATCAATACATGTTCCTATGCCCATTCCAATCTTGTATAACTTTGCTAACTCCCTCTTCTCAACCCGTATCTTCTTTGTTCTGGAAACACGTCTTCCTATTCCATCTTTTCTCGAATCTCCTTTAACGGAAGAAATAGAAGCTCGAGAAGGAATACCAAAACCTAGTTCACTCGCTGAGTCTCTTTGCATCCATGGCTGAATGGTTAAAGCGCCCAACCTATACCAACTTAATAAAGGGGAAATTCGTAGGTTCGATTCCTGCTGGATGCACTTGGAACGTTCAGTTCAATCGCTGCTCACGGAATTGTTACATATAGCTCGCCCTTATAGCTTATGGGGCACTTCACTCGCTAGAGAAAGAAAAGGGATGGATGACTGAAAATCCCGCTTAGAGATCGCAACTATAGTCAGAGTAGGAGTCCCCATCCATCATCTCCGTCGAGGCCTCATTTGACCTTAAAATTACGGTGGATCCGTCGGATTGAAACCTTCATTAAATTCGGCAACTAAGGACGAGATTAGAGATTACCATAGGCTTTTATGTCCCGAATGTTTTCTTTAATTAATAAGGTCGCCTTGCTTACTCACCTTTAATATATAAAAAAAGCTCTTCACCGTATAACCTTTACCCGAAAAACTGGAGCACAGCTATACTTTCATCACTTTCACTAGAACCAGAGTCATAGGGGCACTTTTCGTTTTGCCTTCCTTTAGTCCAGGGACGACCCCTATGTTTTTTCGTGGAGCGCAGAATTTGCCTTAATCAGCGAGAGTATATACAATCTATGCCACTGGCAAGAGCATGATTGAGGGCTTTATACTGTAGTCTGTAACTCTTCAATTGGTCATTGGCTCTACCTCCAGCCCCTTCATATTCCGTATCCTGCTGCTTCTTTGCTTGCTTTACTCGATCAAGCATTCCTGTGCTTAGCAAAGAGGTAGTAGCATTTGGGGTGAGAAAAAGAAAAGCATCATTTTCCGGATAAGCCGGCACAGCTCTTGCTTGCTGTCTGTATGTAGTAGGGTCTGGTCAACTGCCCGGCCACCTCTTTAGCTCATCTCTTGTCAACGCTAGCACTTTTTTTTAAATGATGCCATTCCCGACTCGCGAAGTGAAGCTCAATCTCTATTCATTAGTTCAGCGCTAAGATGTAGAACTGGATCGTATATGGGTCAAGAGATCTTCAATCTGGAATTCTCATTTTTATATAAAAATCCTTCTTAGTGAGAAATTACTCTACAGACTATGTAGGGGAATGCACTATAGGGACTCAATAAAATAAATTATTTGAGACTTAGGAAATGAAACTTCCATTCAACTATAGTCGAGAGGAAATCAGTCTCAGCAGGCACTAAAGTCAAGGGAAAGCTTAGAGACGGAATTCAAATAGTTGAATAGAGGAGGGGTGAATTAAAGATAACTCTAGCAGTATAGACCGGGCCTGCTTCCCATTCATTCTTTTATAAGGATGCTCGTCGGCTGGTCAATAGGGCGCATCGCTTTCGCTTCTGTAATAGAGGCGCTGTAATAGGCGCGCTTGGCTAACGAATAAAAACCTTGAGCCGCTTTCATTGGTCTAGTCCGGTCATTGCTTATCTCTTTCTTCTCTATCGGTGAATTGGGGGAAAGAGTGCACCAAAAAGGTTAGGTTCAAAAGTCAGAAATAGGGAAGTAGAGTAGTTGGCCCACGCTGGTCAATCCAGTACGTCGCTTTCGTTCTTTCTATTCAATATCCCATTCCCCTTTGTTCTTCTTATGCGCATCTTTTCTATTCAGCCAATCCCTTGCTGCTTGCTTCATCCCGCCCTGCCTTAAACCGATTGCCAGAAAGCTGCTAGAAGGCTAAAAAACAAACTTCCTCAAAAGGCTTCCTTCAGGCTGATCTGTGGGCATTAAAAGAAGCGGATCTAACGGCTATTGGCCGATCTAATGCACGTGGCCTATTGATCTGACCTTTCCTTTAGGACAGCCAGAAGGGCGGAGCTCTATGTTCTATTGAAAGCTGTCCCATCTTTCTATTAGTTCAAGCTGTGATGTGGCATTTCTTCAACAGCAACTTCACGTGCACAACCTAACCACTAAACCCTTATAGGAGTCATCCCTTGCTTCAGTGTGCCGTCGGATTTGGAAGGTGTTCAGTAATAGGATGCTATCGAGGAAGATGAATTATATGGGCATATTCCTCAAAAGGGCATTCTTTCACAAGCGATTCTTGCACAATTTATTCTGTCTATCAATCCTCCTCGTCCAGTAACTATGCCAGTGCCTTTACTAGCTTTCTTCTTACTAGAGATTCATGTGCACAAACCTCCCTCAAAAAGGAAAGCGGGAAAGTTCTCTTTGCAAACAAAGCCCTTCTTCTTATACTAGGGCATCTTTTCCAAAGCGAGCGGTCATGTAAACCCCTTTGTCCATTCGGCTCTTCCCTTTAATAAGTTCAATAAAAATGTGACACGAAATACCGGGAATTTTTGATACTAGAGTCCCAAAACCGAGGCAATTAAGCCAATGATCGACTGTCCCTGCCCATTCTAACGGGGCATTCTCTTCCTTCAAGTCCCACAGCTTCATGTGCAGCTGATTCCATATCCCTCTCCCTCCCTTAGTAGTGGTCCTTTCCTTTCGCGGATTCTCTAAGAGCGGCATCCACATGATCAGAAAGCAGTGACGAAGGGAAGGGTCAGGTAAAAGTGCTAACATGCAAAGAGCGTAAATGCCGACAACAGCGTCGCATTCGATGCCTACTCTTTCTATATGTGATTTGCTTCCCCTGAAGTTCAGTTACTTGCCTGAGGGCAATGATAAGATAAAGAACCGATCCGCACCTTGCCTTGGAGTGCCAAAAACGTAACTTCACCCAGCTGGCCTTCCATCCGCAAAAAAAGGATCTAGTTGCCCTCCATTGAACAAGGTAAAAGAGCTTCTTTTCCCTATTCTTTTCCTCGGATCGGAGCACATTCCCCATGGAGGCCCCATTTCCATGGAATCCCCTTATGTTATGAATGAAAAGGAAAGTCAGCTTATCAGGCCGCATTTTTCAACCTCTTTCAAATATACAAGCTGGCTGGGATGACCCGAATGAGTTTCAGTTAAAAGCAAAGCACAGTCCGAGAATCCTGCTTCTAGGCAAGGTTAGAGGGTGTGGTCGAGTCACGATAGCGAATGATGGGGCGAACTTTCTATTCAAGATATCTTAAATACGGCGAAAGCACATAAGGATCACAGAAAAGCTATAAGGAGAACGGAAGACAAGGTGTTAGAAGATCGGTATGACATACACGATGACGAAGAAATAAGGGAAAAGTCCCAACTACTAGATTGTGTTGCGGCTATACCTGAGATTACAGAATCTTTGCCCATGTCGGAAGAGCTACTTCGTTCCTCTCCTTTAAGTCTTCAGTCTGATAGCACTTCTGTTCCCGAAGTTATTGCCGAGTTCCTTCCTACGCTAAGAATGCTTGGCCTCCTTCTAGTCGCTCCGATTTCATACTGTCTCGGTCGTATTTAGCCGGAGTCCAGCCCCCTAACCTAATGCGGCACCGAGGTCACATTGATCTCATACTTAAAGGTTATTTAGTTCCCCCTGGATCCATTCCTAAAGTTCCTGAGCAATTCATGTCGCCATTGACCTTGAAATTAAGCCCAAGGTCGAGTCGTCCGCGTATCTGACTATGGAAAGCTATTCCTTCTAAAGGGATGCGTGGCAAGGGTAACCGTGATGGGGGTCTCTTCTCGACCTTTGAGCTTGATCTCAATTGGGCTTGCTTTCCGAATGTGTTCAATCTTACTAATTCTATGAACACATCTTTAAGCTTCCCAACTTGGTCTCAGTTCACTCGGTATGCGCGAGATGATATTGGTAATCAAGTTGCCAGTGTCGCTTCAAAGAGCGCGTATGATGCCTTTCGCAGTTTTATGCGTGAGGTCCCCGAAGTATCAAGGTTTTTTACCCTGATAACCACCCTGGGAGATTAGCTTACTCCACTCAATCGGGTGGGGGAAAAGGCGTATCTTTGCCATTGGCTACTATGTAGTACAGAGGGCTTTAAATCCTCTTCATGACTTCTTTATGAGAGTCCTGAAGACAATTCCAATGGACGGCACCTTTAATCAGGTGAAGCCGTTGGATCGGCTAGCAGGTAATTCTCACGTATTTTCGTTTGACTTAAAGTCGGCCACCGATAGATGGCCACTAGTCTTACAAACTTACGTGGTGTCTCATCTGTTTGGTCCCCCTATGGGAGGAGTATTAGGTAATATCTTCCGTAACGGGACCTTTAAAGTACCCTTCTTACGAAGTAGGAATGGTCGTCCTCTGACTTTCCAATCAGGTCAGCCATTAGGATACTACGCTTCTTGGCCTCTCTTCACATTGACTCTGCACTTAATAGGACCGGCTTAGAAGCTAATATGCTTTTGCTCTTTCGGGCAATGATGGAGATTCTTCTTTCTTAACTTAAGAGAATAGATTCTTCTTTTCGGGCAGCTAAGTCACGGCGCCTCCGATTCTACTCGGGAAAGCACGCGTTGTCTTGCAGCGGGCGGAAAGGTGAATGGGTTAATCGAGAACCCAGCCGCGATTCGTTAGCGGTTAAGCCAGCAAGATATACCATGATGATTGCTAAGTGGTGTCCATAGAAGCTTTGGTGGTATGGGTAAAACGAAAAGTTACCTCCTGAGCGAGCAATTGAAGCGACGAAGTTAGGCAACTCACCTCTCGATCGAATCGCCTAATACGCAGTCTTCTCTGTCTAATTTGCCGTAACGAGCGGCTGGACCTTGTCATTCAGTGTGTCGGTAAGTAGCTGATCCTTTGTACCGTGCACACGCCTTCTTTCCCGTCCTGATGGAAGGTCTTGACATTATGGAAGGGATGGGCTTGGACTGCTGACCTCCTAGTTAGCGTTCGTCCCTTCATACGGGTAGTGATACCCTTTTTCCTAGGACCTGAGTAATCCTCATCCCAAATTTCACGTTGAATGGTATGCTTAACACATGCGGGTTGAAGTCCCCCTTATGGTTTCTTCCCCTTGTTTATCCGTCCGATCTCTCTTTCTCCGTGATGGCCGGCCTCGCAGCAAAGTGTTCACTTCTTTTCCCCATGACCTCATCTTCCTAAAAAGAATCGTTCTATTCTCCTTCTAAGACTTCAACGGTGGATCCGGTGCCACATATGATTCTATTATCACTGCTGGCTTGGCAGGCAAGGAGATCCCCCCCAACTTCGGTAATGCACGGAATCACTCGTTCCGCCTTCCCCCCTGTAAAAGCTGCTAAGGAACTTCAATCGTGGACACAAGAAAGGGCTTGCATGGCAGCTAGGCCTTCACTGTCTTTCCTAAAAATAGGATCTTTTCTGCCCGATACTACTCTAAACAGGATTGGATGTAATTTAACGAGAGTGTACTTACTATAGGAATGAAATGATTAGAGAGTGGGGGTTTTGATTACTATTGAAACTTTACAAGAGTCTCTGGTCAGTAGAGCAAAGTTGGTCTGGTAGCTGCAGTTCCCCACTTTAGGTTAGGAAGGAAGCTAATTCGACCGATTTGGGATGAAATAAACTGGAGTTGTTGAGTTAGGAAGAAGGAAGACCAAGGACAGAACCATCAAGACAAAAAGGAGGGTTCGAAGAAGATGAAGATGCTGACACAAGGTCCGAAGAGTCTGATTCTGATTCGGTGGCATCTGAAGACAGAGACAGAGATCCGGAGAAGGGAAAGGTATAAACCGGAGCTAAGCTAGGGCATAAAGCACAGGAGAGGAGGTGGAGGATTGACTTCGGGAGTTGAGTGAATTCTCTTTCTTCAAAGGAGAGGGGTTTGAAAGCTTTATATACTTTGTCCGATACAAGTGGGAATCCCTTATTATATGAAATAGGAGCAGGAGCGGGATTCAGAACAGAATCGGGAGAGAAAGATTGTCAATGGTTAGACAAGATTTTCACCATAGTTTGCATTGCACAGTCGAACCGATTGGAAACCCGGAGTTCCCCTAGAGGGATAGGGCCCGTTGTGTTCGTATTAAATCATAACACCGGAACATTCGACCATACTTAAATAATTTTTATAATTTCTTTTTGCGATACAAAAGAATTTTGCTTTAGGGTAACGACTGTTATAGAAAAGTCTACTGACGCTTTGGTATACCACTGTAAATACTAAACAGTTGAGCGAACCCAGTATCTGAGTTCCAACTTCTCAGTGAGAAGCACTGCGTCCTCATCTAACTTTTTATTGAGATCTGATGCCAATCGTTGCATGAAGTCCCAATCGGGAGAGCAGGACTCAAGGAGCATCTGCCTTACCATTTCCAATTGATAGAGAGTGACAAGGAAACCTGAAGGGAATCCAAGCCACAGCCTAAATGGCAAGGGGGAAAGACCACCCGGTGAATACGCTACTAACACATGTCGGAACCAGTGCCAATTGTAGTTAGGATTAATATGCTCAGGTCGACTAGAATAACGTCGATATCCCGCGCCCCTTAACCTTAAGGTGGTGCGTAAATCCGGAACCCCAACACTCTAGTAACTTGAAAACTGGAATCCAAGCCACGGCCTGTCTCGCAGATCGAAGCATTTTAACGCTGATTGGAGAAAAATTGCGATCTTTCATTTGAATAAAGAATTTCTTCGAAAATGAAAGACCACCAATCTCGGAAATCCATGATTTTGGTGCAGATATTTTGACTCCGAGCTCGGTCATGACGCTCATGTAGAGGTCTGCCACCTTAGGATCCCCAAGACGATATCATCCCCTAAAAGAGTAAGGGGGAGAGCGTACTTTTGAAACTTTCTACCAGGGTGCACTTTGTCTGCACAGTACCACACGAGAAAGTTATGGCAAAGCGCAAACAGAGGCCAAGAAGAAAGAGAACCTATTTGCTGTCCCGTTGCAAAACGGACAAGCTTAGGCCACGCGCCCGTCCCTTGTCGTCGGTGCTTGAAAGACATTAGTCCCAAGACCCGAACGGACCCACGCGAAAGCTGTAGTCAGATTAAACAAAGCTTCTACTAAGAAACCCTGCACCGCCAACGGAAAGCGATCCGTGGCAGAAGACAAAGCATAACTCCTCAACGAGAGGACGTTACGAAGCCGCTTTAATGGTTTCTGTTGGTTGTATGTTCCATCACATGGCAACATACGTAAGACCTTCATACACCAATCATGGGCTGGGCGCAACAATGCTTGTTTAAGGGCATTGGGTATAGCAAAGACCCTTTCTTTTCCTGCTCCCTCTTTTAAAGGCGAGACGCCCGAGGGCAATGGTTACCATTACATCATCATCCGATGTCCAAGCGTGCGAAATCACCTTGCGACAAAAACTATACGCAAACCCGTAAGGGTTGCCGCAGCTTTACAATAGTTAGATTCCGGATTGGATGGTATAGTATACCGATTATCCCATAAAGCCATGGAAAACTATTGAAGTCTGGATCCTCCTTTCCCCTTATCTGGGAAGACCAAACGAGAAAAATAGAAGTAACAGAACACTGGCTGAATAAGCCCCGAGGCCCATTCTAGGAATGTTGGTTGAAAAGGCCAGAGTCTACTCGGAGACGATGGATGACTCCCCGTTCCAGATAGCATACACATTTTTTTTTTTATGAAACGCAATTAACTTAACATAGTTACCCCGACATAGTACTTTTCAGATTCAACCTACCTTTTTTCTAGCTCCGATTCTATTTCTTCGCTACACCTATTTGTCTTTCTTCCGATCAATTCGAAATAATCCAACGTCAACTGCTCTACTACTCTAATTCATAGGTTTTTTATTATATTGTATTGATCCCGGGATCTATCGAAACAATGGAAGAATAGTATGGGCATATAAAAAAAAGCAACCAAGTCATCCTTTTTTTCTACTTTTTTTATTTAATAATAAATAACCCCAAAAAGCTTGAATGACTGAGCACTCAGATCCTATCGCGAGTCTTGATACATAGTATCCTCAGTCCTCTCTACAACTCCTAATAAGATTGCCCATCAGCCCATCCAATCTAATCAATCAGTAGACACTACACTAGTAGGGTAAGTTAGCTAATTAGGAAGGATTTTGAGTCCTTCCTAAAGCCCCTCCTTGGATCCTAGGAACAAGGATTTCAAGTCCTTTAGAACAACCTAAACATCCTAAGATTTACGGTCCCTTACTTTCGTTTTTTTTTTAATCTCACAATGGAATCTTACTGCCCAAGTCGATCCTATTGGCAACGGGCAAACGACGCTTACGCGGGATCTCGGTGCTTTCTCTTGAAAGAAAAAGAAGTGGAGTTCGAGTTGTTATCATGCCGGATCGGAAAAGTAAAAAGCCGTACTAAGAGCCAGTAGACCTGCTCACGGGAGTCAGGCCTGCTCTTTAGTGGGCAGACGTAGCAGGGCCATCTGAAAGGAATATAGGAAAAAGAGCCGCTGGAGAAAACCAATTACGCTGGGTTATCAATTCCATGGAGTATGTAGTGAGTTTGAATTGACCCGGTTAGCTAGAAGGTTCCTTTCGCTACCGTCCTAAGGTTCAACCAATTTGCTTTAACAAGATTGAACTTCAGTGAACCCACGACGCGAAGTTGGTGAAACCTGAGCGTAACTATGTCATGTGAAGTGAAGAACCTCTGCTTCCTTTTTTAGACACCTTCTCTGATTATTCCCCGGAGCACAAGAGTTAGGGTAAACTCGTCAGCTGGATAGCTATAGTACAGAGTTTAAGGGGGGAATATATATATATATGCTTTTCCAGGGGGACCGAGAAAAAAAAAGGAAATATGGATCCAGTGAGTGGCAACTGGTTCAGCGGTGCTATCAAAAACAGCCTTATATGTGCTATCAGAGCCACTCGTCCCTTCTCCTTTCCTTTCAGTCAAGGTCTAACCTCGCGTAGCTAATGAAAGGGAATACCTTAGAGCAGAACCGACTATAAGCCCTGAGAGCCAGCAAGCAAACCCCCCTTACTCAACCTCTTAATCTAAAAAAAAGCCCTTTCCCCTTTTCATAATAATAAGGTAAGCATCAAAGCCCAGCCCCTACTCCTAACAAGTGAAAGTTGCTGGCATCCACCATACCTTGCTTCGGGGCCGATCTCTTGTATCGAAGCAAATATCCATTTCTTTTTTTTGTTCCACCACAAATAGATTTCGCCGCATAGATTGGATAGAGTCCCCTGATCTCGACATCCAAGCACGAATCCCTGGAGCGCTTCGGCGGCGGATAGCAGCATGGGCAAAGCACTCCGCTGCGGCAAGCAGCCGATTCTTATTGCATTCACCAAGATAGTCTTGCTCGCTCCTGAACTCTGCGGCGAGTTTAGCCACCACCCCTATCTGAGTAAGGCGCCTGAGCTCTGCTCGAGCGTAGTCAGCCAGCTTCGTGACTTTGCTTAGCTTCCAGCGTTGCAAAGGGATAACCTTTCACTATCTAGGCGCCCTAGAAGGAGGGGTCCCACGGAGTTCTTCCCCGAAGGTCAAGCCGTAGTCCCTGTCCCTGGGAGAAGTGGAAGGAGTTAGGAGGAGGGAGCGCCCTTTGCCCTAAGAAATAGGTGGCTTCGCCTTCAAGCCGTCAAGAAAATCGAGCTAATATGTGATCATGACAGTACACTGATGCATAGGTCTTTTTTACGGCCTTTTGATCATGATGCATCATGAACGTGCCAATATGTGATCGGGGTGAGCGGTGGTTAGATATAGGGGCGGCTTCGCCGGCTTGGATTGGAAGGAAGGGCTTCGCTTTCCGATCGCTTTTTGGGGCCGGTTTGGATGAGCGTGGGCAAGTTCGGGGTTCGCTATCGCTTTCGACTTGGAGCGGCTCACCCCCTTGTCACTTAAAGTGAAAGGGCGAAGTCGCTGAAGCGAGTCTAAAGGCCAAAGAGTGATCTTTGAACGCTACTACGCATCCTTACTAAGAGTTAAGGTAGGTTTGGGTATAGCAGGACTTGAACCTGCGACCATTAGGTTAAAAGCCCAATGCTCTACCAACTGAGCTATACACCCCCAAAAATATGTAGTAGTAAATAAGGATTGGTGCGGAAAAGAGGTCGGCCCCTCTTCTTCTCATCATATTAAAGGGGCTTGGGCTCTAAAGCCGGCCTTACTCAACAAGCCCCTTGTATAGGTTGGGTGCTTGTTTCCACTCATTGAAGATTCTATCTACAAAAGAAGGTCAACGGGGGATACTAAAGTTGCTCTCACTGACACCATCTACGAGAAGGGGAGGTCGTCGTCTTTCTTTCCAGCCGCCATACGGTTCGGTTCGCCTTAAAGCCTTAAATACGGAGAAGGGGAGGAGCCGTTATCTATGTAATTACGGTCTTTGTTGGCCGTTGTTCCGGTCGAGCACTCTCTTTTCTTTGTCCAATTCCGTCTTACCAAACAAGACTCACTTCTGACCAACCCGCGAAGGCTTGTGAGGTTGGACCAGGTACGAAGAATGAATCTATATCTGTGTACGGAAGTTGCTGGCCGGCGGCCGCTCAACTGTTCGAGCGTAATGCAGTGGTGGTTGGTTCCGATTCGACAAGGGTAGAATGCCTGGTCGAAGGTCCAGTACAGTAGGTAGCAGGCGTGTTCGTTTTGGCTCCCGAACGAGAACGAGAAATAGGCGATGCACCATCCTTGCTGCTACGTACGTTGACCTTGACTTGACGGATTCATCCAATTGAACCCACACTCAAAGGAGGACTACAAGCTCGGGGCTCGACGAAAGATAAAGTATCAGCATTAATCCACTTCTTGGGGTTAGCAGTGAAAGAAAGAGCCCGGCATTCATTTATTCATTAATATTCATAGCTGAGTCTACTAAAAGAGGGACCAGCCTCGTCGTGGTGATTATAGGACATCTCTGATCGTTCACCTCTAATGTGACACGTTCCTTCCCAGTTATATGATCAACGGGATCAGTCGGCTAGAGAGCGGGGCTCTTCTTCTTCCGGGGAGGCAAAGTCGTCCCCTCTACTGATCGAACCCTCAGTTCGGAGGTCTTCGTCAACATGTTACGAGGCTCCAGTCTTTGGCGGGTCACCATTACTTGACTTCGAAAGGCGAACATCTGGGCAAGGGAAAGCGCAGTGCGCCTGGTGCAAATGGCTTTCTTTTTTCATGATATACCAATCAGAATGGAGGGCCCTACCTACGTACATGATTGATAGAATCACTACGTAGGGGGGGGGCGGTCAACTTGATGCGGGAGAGGCATGAGTGCAGTTCGATCTTGTGGTGTATTCGTTTGTAGTGAGTAGGGCCTCTTTCTCGTTGATCAGTTCGCCTCCGCTCTATTGAAAGGTCTCCATTCCTACGGCGGTTTTGTCAACGAACGCGTTTCGGGCCGGATTGACTAACCTAACCCTTAAGGGTAAGGGGGCCTTGCCATAGTTGGGTGCTCTGCTTTAGTGTGATTGACGAAGGCTAGGCTAGGTTTGGTAATACCAAAAAAAATGAAAAGAGATCGGGGTCGATAGTTGGCAAGGAACTTGATCCCCCAAAAAAAGGGTCCGGTCGAACTCTAATTCTGGAAATAAGTCGGGGGCCTTTTACCAAGTCTACCGGATATAAGATGATAGAGGGCCAACTATCGTTGCGTTGCACAAGACGGTGCCGTCTCACTTCGAGTTCCTTCCTTCGTAGTCAAATCCGATGATACGCTTCGGCGATCTTACCTACCAAATAAAGGCCTGCTAGGTGATCGAAATCGCTCAGGTCAGTGAGGACTCACTCACTCACCTACTTCTTATCTATCTAATACTTTCTTCTATCTACTGAATTCAAAGACCCACCGCGCTGGGCTATAAGATAAGATACAGCTGTTGTACTACTTGACTGGTAAGAAAAAGCTTACGTAAGAACTGGAAGACTCTTGTATGTACGGTAACCCTCTCTTCCGCTACCGGT